ATAAGAATAACATTTCATATGTTATAAGGGGCAAGAGAAAATTTGTTCCGACTTTGTCTCGGAAACAAAGATATGGGAAAAAAGGCTTTCTCATTCAGCGCAGTTGTCGCCTATTTAGATCTAAATAAAGGACAAAGCGCTGTTCGTTACTGTGTTTACTATACGATAATTTCCATTATCGCTATATAGATTCAAACCACTAGTGAGATACATGCACTTGGAAATCCTGACAGCGGAGAATGCGGCGTTACGAAGAAGACTCATACCGGACTCAGTATAAAAGGAACGTATCAAGGAGGTGTTGACCATCATTGGCATTGGTTGATTGTTCATAGCTACTCCCTTTCCTCGTTTTGGCTTGTCGATCTGTAATAGGGCTTTCTTTTGGCCCCATCCCTTCTTTCTTCTGAACACTAGAAGTAGTATTCAAAACAAGAAATTTACGTTTCATACCGTTTGCGCTCAAAATAAGATACCTAAAATTCACCCCCAAAATCTGAAAAGTGGTAAAGATCTTTGGGGTCTAATTTTCTTTCAGTACAAAAAATAGGTAAAATTTCCCTTTCGCTTCTCACCTTTGAAATGGAGTGCCATCGCGCTCGTTTTCCCGGAAGGACATTTGTTTTCTTATAAGATTCTCAAGAGATAACTCACCATAAAGACGTTGATCCCGACTCTTTCATCAATATAGAAGGGATCACTCCCAGTCTTTTTATTTCTCTCGCTAATAGAGAGGAGCCGGGGAGACCCCACCTCCTATCTTTTCTTCTCGTTTGTTTTGGGCCATTGGCCTGTTCTCCGATGTAAATTCTCTCAGTTTCAGTTAAATTGCGAATCGGTGGAGCTGCTTATCGATCCTGCACCTCGTTGGTCAAGTCTTCACGCTTCCATTAGAACTAAATTCTTGTGCTGGTTGGTCTTCAAACGGCCGTCAAAGGAGAGTCGCGTCTCTGAGTCACATATTAGACAGCTGCTCTGATTCCTATCGAGTGGCATTCCCTTCGCCTAAGCTTGTTCCCGCGCATTCGTTTTCTTGGTTGCACAAGCCCTTTTTCCACCCTCTTTAAGACCCTTCTTCTCGCAAGAGACGGTTCGATAGCAGCTTATGGATTCATTCCTATTCCTGCTTGAAGGAAAGTCACAAGTCAAGTGTAAGTACTATTCGATTTCGTTCAAAGCCCTCCCTGCTATTGCGTAAGGGATATTCCGAGAAAGACTTCTTATCTCACTTACCGGTAGAATAAGAATAGACAGATCGGTCGCCTCTTACTCGTCTTTTGAAAGCCAGAACATTCGCATAGAGGAGTATCCGTATCACTACACTAACAAGAGAGGAACTACGAGAATAAATCAGTAGTCACTCTTCGCCTTTTTTTGCGTATATAAAGAGAGAGATAGCCAGTCTTGACTTAAGTCGGTCCAAGCTTTACTTATCTCAAACAATGTCCCAAAAGTCCCATACAAATATGGATTTGATTGACAGTCGATGTTCTGAGAAAGATTTCTCATTCGAAAAAACGAAAAAACAGAGTCCTTATCTAAATCTAAAGACAAGCGTTGAATTTCCGGAAGGGGGGATGGACGGCTTGGAAGGAGATAGTGCTTTTTCCATTTTATCAAAAAAATGGAGTCTATTCCAAACATATATGCCAAGCTTCTTTACTTTGACAGGGTACAAATATATAAATTCGCTAGTTTTAGCTACTTTTTCAGATCTATTGTCAATACTAAGTAGCAAGGTATCCATTTATCATGAAATGATGGGTATATCATGGCGAATTCTTCAGACCGAATTGTGGCCGATGCACAGAAGGGAGATCTCGAATGAGTGGTTGCATAAGGTTCTTCGGCCCAATCTGTCCAAAGCAAGGATTCATCGAAATACTCAGGCGTGGTTGATGTCGATAGATCTCATATCCCCAAATGTTAGCGAATTATTCTGTTTAATCTTTTTCCTTCTTCTTTTTGTTGGATATTTCCTTCCGATACATCTTTTCTTTCTTTCCCGGACCTTTAGTAAGTTACAGCCAGAGTTCCAAAGGGTCAAATCTTTGATGATTCCAACATTTAGGATTGAGTTGGAAAAACTTCTAGATAATTATCCTCCCTTTCAACCGAATTCTTTTTGGTTACAGAATCTTTTTCGAGTTGTTCTGGAAAAATTTCCCATCAGTCGAATCGCTTTTTCTATAAATACGAGACATCTAAGTCATACAAGTAAAGAGATCTATTCATTGATAAGAAAAAGAAAAAACGTGAACGGGAATTGGATTGATGATCAAATAGAATCCTGGTTCGCGAACAGTGATTCGACTCATCCGGAAGAAAGAAAATTCTTGGTTCAGCTCTCCGCCTTAATGACAGAAAAAAGAATTCTATTGAGTCTGACTCATAGTGATCATTTATCAAAGAATGACTCTGGTTATCAAATGATTGAACAACCGGGAGCAATTTACTTACGATACTTAGTTGACATTCATCAAAAGCATTTACTGAATTA